AAAAATTGAAGCACACCAATTACCTTAACTCTCCCCCCCTATGGGCATATCATAGATAAATAAGATCCCGGATTAATCTGTGTAACAATTTCTGTTCCGGGGTTTACATATACACATAATTGTTGTTATACTTGAAGTTATACTTGAAATTGAAAAGGATTTAGTATTGAAAATTTTGGATACGGATTAGTTGTGTATCAATTGCATTTTGTTATGCCATTAAGGAAACAAAATTGGAGATCCAAGAACTTTTCATGAATTAACAGTCAATAGTTAAAGTTAATGGGTCCAATTGAATTTGCATGGAATTTTTGCTTGTGTGACTCAAAATGAAAAAATGGTCTTTAATTTCAATATAAAAAAGGAGGGAAATTTGGATTTTTAGGCGTTGCGTGTTTTGATATTTGAGATACTATACAATACAATTAATAACAATTAATAGAAAGGATTCGTCTCCAATCAAAATCAAAAAGGAAGGATTTTTTTTTGTTTAGGTTTATTGGTAAAGGAATAAGAAAAACGGGATTCAAGATGCAAATCCAATCAAAAAACGGGGGGGAATATTTCATCTATTTTTCTCATTTTGGCGGCATGGCCGAGTGGTAAGGCGGGGGACTGCAAATCCTTTTTCCCCAGTTCAAATCCGGGTGCCGCCTGATCAATAAAAAATTATAAATACCTTTGCGTGCTGATAGAATAGAATTCGCCGATCCTTGCCTAGCATAAGCAGAGCAAAAAGACTCGAACTTCAGATACTTGCTTGATTTTTAAAAGCTGGAGAATGTCAATCCTTGCGCCTGGAGTTCCGGGGAGTATTTTAGTATAGGAAGGAAGGGCTAGGCTATCAAGACTTCCAGTACTAATGTACTGTCTAATGACCTAATGATGGATTCTTGAATTATATAGTTGAGTGGGAAATTGGTAGTTGTGGAAGATTCCTTGTATACAGACTCGCGAGAATTTATGAGTGCTCAGACATTCAATCAATATTGGATTGTATGAGTAATTGGCTTTTTTTGTTGAAAAAGAAAAACTTCGTTATTTTCGGTAACACCCGGGCAAGAATGTAATAGAAGGTCCCCCGAGTGTTTTTGTGAAATACTCGGGAAGACGCAAGGATTAGATCAAACAGTAGGTAGAGGTATGTGATAGATAGTGATCTATCTTGATTGTATATTGTTATGCTTTTTTATTATGAAGGGTAACAAAAGAAACGATAGGTCTTACTATTCCTACAAGTTCCATTAATAGAATTTTCTTGATAATTACAAGAAAGTAGCTGTGTATCTTGCTTGTACTTAATGTTTCTAAATAATCATATATGAACTTGTTATGGGCGGGGTTACTGGATTGGTTTATCATCAGCCTTCGTTCAGAATTCCCTTTTGACTCTGTGCCATTGATTGCATTATTATTAGTAATCAATAATGGAAGAGTTTCTTCATATTCATAGAGATAGGGGACATAATTCACATGGATATAGTAAGTCTTGCTTGGGCTGCTTTAATGGTAGTCTTTACATTTTCCCTTTCACTCGTAGTATGGGGAAGAAGTGGACTCTAGGGTCATTACTAATTTAATTGAGTTGAATAATCAAACTGTATTGTATCAATAGTTTCATAGATCGTTCTGCAAAGCGTTTTTAAAGAAAAATATCTTCATTTCAAAATTATACTGGAATCCTTAATGTAATAGATGAAGAATAACCTTTCAATCAAACAAATATTTCAATGATTCCCATGCTCGTATTTTGAAAGTAAAAGGAATACACATGATATGAAATTGTTGACCTAAATAAAATATTTTGATAAACTCGCTTTTAACAGAATTATATATGGATATTACAATGAGGAGCAACCAACCCCTTTTTTTATTTGTTTCTCGCCTTACTGTTCAAAGAGAAAGTCTATCTGTTATTATGTAGATACGTACTTTATACCATACAGAGAGAAACGTTGGGTGATTCACATATTATAGTATATTGTGCATTTACCTTGGATTTAGACTCCTAGAAATATTATTTCTTATAGACTAGACTCACACTCACTTAATATCATTATCACGGTTTACGCGTTAAAAATAGGCGGTATCTACTACTTACAAATAGGAAGAATTCCTTGAATCATCTGTCAACGGCTAAATCAATTACTCCTTGTCGGAATACTAAAAAAAGGATGACTAGGGTTCTTTTATATAATCTATTCTATGCCCATACCATATATTCTTACATTGATTTGATTGTTTCGACGGATCCCAGAGGATCCATATTGGATATAAATTAACTAATAAAATAATAAAACTAGTAATTAGAACCGTAAGACATAAGAGTCAAAGTGGGCATTCGGTTATATTATATTGATCAAAATTGGTACAAATCAAATGGATGTAGCAAAGAACTCGAATTGGGATATTTTTATTTATATGTATATACATACATATTTCTATATTTTATATATAATATTTATATCAATAAATTACGGGGTGATTAAGCCTATACTATAATATTATATTATATAAATATATAATAATAAATTCCCAGATAAATATATCTTTATAATTATAATATACAGCCCGACTTTCGAATTTTATATTTATATAATAATCGATAGTGTGGTAGAAAGAAATATAGGAACCTTTCTACCACACTATCAGATCTCATATACTGCTGATTTTAATCCGCTCATTTCATTTAAGACGCCGAATTTGAATCCCTTTCATTTCTTCCATTATTGAATTGATAAGAACTAAGAAATCAAGTTTGATTCAAATTAATCATTTTGACTGACCGTTTTTACGTAAATAATAAGTAAAAAAGCAGTAGGAACTAGAATGAACAGCGCAGTAGCAATAAATGCGAGAATATTTACTTCCATAATTTCATCGTTTTTTACTTCATAATAACTCGGGATCTAATCCCATAAAACATAGAGATTCTAAATCTTTCTCCTGTAAATTCAATGGGGGGAATACATCCCGATGATATTGAATCGGATCAATATCATGAATAACAATATATGAGCTATCAAATCTATTCGTCGTTGAGAATGGAATAGTATAACATAGGAAGATCTTTTATCCATACGGAATAAAAAAAGAATCATAATCAAAAATGGAATTCCTGATCAAATCAAGAATCCCGTTGAATTTATCATTATTCATTCTTTCTATAACCTACCGTCTTCTTTATATAATCCTATAAATAAATAATATAAAATAATGAGGTATTATCTGACCCATCTTCCACTTCCATTGGTCACAAACCCCATCAATAGTAGAAGTTCAATGGAAAAAAGAAGAAGAAATAATATTTCGAAAACTCAAATTCACTTTTTTGAGTTGGTTCTTTCTTCGATAAAGACCTTCCCCCTCAATTCAATGGGAATAAAAAAAGATTATGCATTCCCTCACTAAGAAAAGAAACGGGGGTGGATCCTTTCTTTGTTTGATCTTTCTTTTCTTATTATTAATAGAAAATTGGATTGGTAATGGGACACATATATAAATAGAAAAAGTAAAGCGTGCAGTTTGAATGATATAAATTGATTGTTCAGGTTATAGAAAATCGGAGTTAGAAGAGGGGGGTAGCTTTAATTTGAAAAGTATTTTATCGAGGTAACTATGTTAAAGTGAAAATGAACTTCATTTTGCAATAAACGAATGAAAATTTGTGTATGTGCTCTGGTGAAAACATATGGGTATTCAACCCCCGTCCGCGGATCGGGAGCAATCAAAAAATTAGACAAGTACGGGATCTGTTGGAATCGTGCTACCAACAATTGTAACAATCCACATATGTCTATCCCCCACCAATCGGTCGGTATTAATTGAAATAATTGAAATTGCCGTATTTTCTCAATTCAATAAAATAAGAAATTCGAAACGAAAAAAAAAAAAGAAGAAATAAGGACCCCCTCTGGGAATTAGATCCCCCCTTCGTCCCGCCACATAACAAAAAAGCAAGAGATGGGTTGATGGAATCAAGAGATTAATTGAGGGAATCATCGGATACTAGGTCGGGACTGACGGGGCTCGAACCCGCAGCTTCCGCCTTGACAGGGCGGTGCTCTGACCAATTGAACTACAATCCCAGAGAAATAAGGTATACAGCATACAATACATATTCTTAATGATTTGATTAAAACGATTTCGTATTGTAACAGAGAAAAAACGGAGAAAGGGGTGATATATTAATATCCGCATGGATATGGACTTTAGTGAGAACGATACGGATTACTAGTAATCTTATTGTCAAATCGTGTTAAATTAAATCGATTGAATTGATAAGAAATCTTTTAATGATAATGAAAAATAAAAAATATATATTTTTATTCTTTTCTTTCACCCTTTCCCTATATTTAGGGATCATGATATGAATCTAGATCATTAAAAAATGAAGAATATACGGGAACAAAAAGGATATAACAATGTATGTATTCTTTTCTTTATCCCCCAGGCGTTTCCGGAGGAAAAATTTCTTATCTCATGACGGATCGGCGAATTCTTGGGCCGAGCTGGATTTGAACCAGCGTAGACATATTGCCAACGAATTTACAGTCCGTCCCCATTAACCACTCGGGCATCGACCCAGGAAGAATCAATTCTAGACTTATTGATAATACATGATCAATCTCCTTTCGTAGTACCCTACCCCCAGGGGAAGTCGAATCCCCGCTGCCTCCTTGAAAGAGAGATGTCCTAAACCACTAGACGATGGGGGCATATCCGCCCAATCGACATCATACTATACTCATAGTATGAATAGTTTTTTGTAATTGTCAATATAATGGAATGGTGTGACTAAATCCGAATAAGTTTTCCACCTTTCATGAACCGTTCAAAATTTTTATATTTATCATATCTTCATTAGAATATGATATATCCATATCATTTCCATATTTATTTATTCATTATATAATATATGAATTTCTATATATATAGAAAATAAACATTACTTCTCTATATGAAATGAATTAATGTTCTAATGTGTTATAATATAATGA